AAGATAAACCATTATTAAGGTATTTCAATATAAATTATAAAAGAAATTTTTCGATTAAATAAATCAAGAGAATAGGATTCGAACCTATGACTTCTCGCTCCCAAAGCGAACACGCTACCGCTGCGTCATCTCCTGGATCGCAATTAATCTGACATAAATAAGTTTATAGGACTTTATTTATATTAGAATAAAATTTAATTAACGATCTACTTCACCGAAAACAATATCTTGTGTACCTATGATAGTAACAACATCAGCTAACATGTGAGATTTAGACATAAAGTTAAGTCCTTGGAGATGAGCAAAACCAGGTGCTTTTATCTTACAGCGATAAGGGCGGTTACTTCCATCAGAAACCAGGTAGACACCGAATTCTCCTTTAGGTGCTTCTGTAGCTGTATAAGTTTCGCCGGCAGGCACAAAAACGCCTTCTGTATAAAGTTTAAAATGATGTATTAAAGATTCCATATTTTGTTTTACTTCCGTACGAGACGGTGGACTAATTTTAGCATCATCTACTTTAATGCTACCTTTTGGCATATCATTTAAACATTGATATATAATACTTAAAGATTGTCTCATTTCCTCCACACGAGCCAAATAACGATCGTAACAATCACCAGTTTTACCAACTACCCCTTGGAAGTTTAAATCAGAATAAATCTCATACGGTTCATTCTTACGTAAGTCCCAACGAACACCAGAACCTCGTAACATTACTCCAGAAAAACCCCAATTAATAGCTTCTTGAGCAGTAACAACACCAATATCTACTAATCGTTCTTGCCAAATACGGTTGTCCGTTAACATTTCTTCAATCTCATCTAAACGCTGCCCGAATTGAACAACAAAAGCATAAATATCATCTACTAAACCAAGACTTACATCTTGGCTAACACCACCTGGTCGAAAATAGCTAGCATGCATACGAGCACCACTGACTCTTTCATAAAATTCCATTAATTTTTCTCTTTCTTCAAAAGCCCATAAGAAGGGAGTCATAGCACCGACATCCATAGCATGACAACCAACAGCTAAAAGATGATTTAAAAGCCTTGTAATTTCTGCAAAAAGAACTCTAATATATTGAGCACGCTTTGGAATAGATATCTGCAATAAATTCTCAACAGATAACGCATAAGTATGCTCTTGACACATCATAGAGACATAATCTAATCTATCAAAGTAAGGAAGAGCTTGAAAATAAGTTTTTGCTTCAATTAATTTCTCAGTACCTCGGTGAAGCAGACCAATGTGAGGATCAGCACGCTGAACAACCTCACCATTAAGCTCTAAAATAAGTCTTAAAACTCCATGAGCTGCAGGATGCTGCGGACCAAAATTTATAGTAAAATGCTTAAGTTTTTTATTAAAAGTTTTTTTTTTTAATCCCATATTTTAGCGCCAGTAGGATTCGAACCTACGACCTTCAGGGCATGAGCCTGACGAGCTACCATAACTGCTCTACAACGCACAACAAATGTGTAAATAATATAATAACGTTTTATATAGCCATGGTTCCCAATAAAAATTAGTATGTGTGGCTTTCTAGATAAGGACGCTCGAGTTCGATATGAGTTCGGGTATAGACCTAGAAAAAGAGGCTAACCTCTAAACTATTTTTTCCAGCCGCAGGTTCCCCTACAACTACCTTGTTACGACTTCATCCCGGTTGCTTACCTGTCCTTTAAAAGGATTTTCTTTTTTTACCATACTTAAAACAATATATTATTCTAAAATGAAAAGTTTAAAAAGTTTATTCCAAAATCTTCTGGCCAAGTCAACTCCCAGGACGTGACGGGCGGTGTGTGCAAGGCCCAGTGACGTATTCACCGCGACGTCCTGATTCGCGATTACTAGTGATTCCAACTTCATGAGGGCGAGTTGCAGCCCTCAATCCGAACTAAGAAAAGATTTAAAGATTGGCTTTGGATTACTCCCTCGCAACTTATTGTACTTCCCATTGTAGCACGTGTGTAGCCCAGTTCATAAGGGCCATGAAGACTTGACCTCATCCCCACCTTCCTCCTACTCAACGTCGGCAGTATCTTTTTAGTTTATTCTTTAATCCAGATTATTTCAAAACACAAAAAAGATAAGGGTTACGCTCAGTTACAGGAATTAACCGTACATCTCACGACACGAGCTGACGACAGCCATGCAACACCTGAAAATCCCAAAATTCGTAACGTCTCCGCAAGAATGACAGATTTACTAAAACTGGTAAGGTTACGCGCGTATTATCGCATTAAACCACATGCTCCACCACTTGTTTGAACCCCCGCCAATTCCGTTGATTTTTAAGCTTGCGCTCGTACTCCTCAGGCGGAGTGCTTAATGCCTTAGCTATAATTTCTAGATTTCTAAAAACTAGCACTCATCGTTGACAGCGTAGACTACCAGGGTCTCAAATCCTGTTCGCTACCTACGCCTTCGCCCCTCAGCGTCAGTACTGAACAAGGAACTCGCCTTCGCAGCTGATGTTCTCTTTCACTTCTCTGGAGTTTAACCCTAATTGAAAAATTCCATTTCCCTCTGTCAGACTCTAGCTTTCCTGTTTTAAGTGCTTTTCTATAGTTAAGCTATAGTCTTTAACAAATAACCTACCAGAAAGCCACCTACGGGCCCTTTACGCCCAGTTATGACGAATAAGGCTTGCCCCCTCCGTATTACCGCGACTGCTGGCACGAAGTTAGTCGGGACTTATTCTTAACTTAATGTCATTATCCTCAGTTAAAAAAGAGGTTTACAACCTAAGCCTTCTATCCCTCACCAAGTCTTGCTGCATCAAGCTTTCGCTCATTGTGCAATATTCCTTACTGCTGCCTTCAAATGAAACCTGGGCCTTGTCTCAGTCCCAGTGTGATTGATCGTCCTACCAGACCAACTAAGCATCAAAGGCTTGGTAAGCTTTAACTTACCAACTACCTAATACTAAGCCTAATCATCTTCAACCGGCGTACCTTTAAATATTCGGTATTCTCCCGTTACCTTCTCCCCGGAGGGATAGGATTATTCCGAAGTTGAAGGTAGATATGAGCCCATTACTCACCCGTACGCCATGGTTTTAACCATTCAACTCGCATGTATTCAAGCAGACTTATAGCCTTCACTCTGAGCCAGGATCAAACTCATTTTAAATAACATCGTTTTGTTGAACGATGTTGTTATTATTAATATTTTAATAAAATATTAAAAAGATAACATAGTAATTCCATATTTAATTAGCTTTTTTATCTAACATTAAAGGTAGCTTTTTTTTTTTTTACTGAACTTTTTGTACATTATAATTAAATTATTTCGATTTTAAACGCCCAATAAAACCAGAGATTTCTGTTTGCTCTTTTACTCTTTTACCTGTCCAAATAGGGTGGGTAAGTAAATCTATTTTTTTAGTATTTAGCATTTTTTGTGACTGAAAACCAGGTAATGTAAGAAATGTAAGACTACCATCAGATAAGATATTTCCAAATAACTTTGAATTCATTTTTAGGATAAGGAGGGATTCGAACCCACGGTAGCTTTAAACTACGTCAGCTTTCAAAACTGGTGCCATAAACCACTCGACCACTTATCCAATTAGACTTAACTCTATGATTGTAATTTAACTAAAACCTTTAATTTAACTCCAGTGGAATAACGTAAAATATCCAATAAAGCTAGTATTTTTGAAGGGTTTTTTGATTTAAAAGATAAGTAACTCCTGTATTCTTTTTTTTCAAACTGATCTTTAGCTGTTTTATTACCTAGGGGCGATCGTAGTAAAGTAAAACGCTTTATTTTTGTTGATAAACCTGTACATTGCTTAGCTAAAGGTAATAGTAAAGACCAATACTTTAAACTTTTTAGATCAGTTGATGCCGACCAAACCTTACATAAATATATAGTCTTTTTATTTTTATACTTCATTTAAGTAAAATAGAATAGAAATGGAAGCGGTAGGATTTGAACCTACGGTACATTAAAAATGTACATTGATTTAGCAAACCAAGGCTTTAAACCACTCAGCCACGCTTCCTGAAAAGATTTAAATTTTTACCATTAATCAAGGTATATTAATATTTATTTTATTAAACCTTGCGTATTATCATTATAAAAGTTTACATTAATTTAGTAATTACTTAGAGCTAGATACTGTAGCTAACTTTAAATTCTTAGAGCGGGACTTTAAGCTAAAAGCAAGAACAGGAAGCATGTAACGTACGACTATAACATAATAAAAAAAGAGAATAGAAATTAACCAAAACACTTGGTTAAAAAAAGTCATTGTATCAAACTGAGGCATATTAAAACTTAGATTATAATAAAATATTGAAAAACGATTTAAATTTAAAATTCGTGTTAAAAAAATTGTTCGTTCATTTTAAACAACAGCACCCCCTCTTATTGTTTTTTTTGTCTTCCTAAAGTTAAAGGTAACTTTTTTTTTTAGGCTAAACTTTTTGCACATAAAAAAGATCTTTTTTACCAATATCACTACCAACAAGCTTTACGTATACCAGAAAGAGCCCCCTTAGATGCTAATCGACGTAACTGAAGTCTTGACATTTTATAAAAACCTATAACTGATCGAGATCTATTAGTTTCCACACAATGATTATGTACGCGACTTAAACTACTTTGTCTAGGTAATTTAGATTTTTCTAATTGAGCCCACCAACGTAAAGAAACATCTAAGTTTTGATTTGTTGCGACACTTTGAAGGACCTTCCGTTTAGACTCGTATAAAGAAAAATATTGTCGTCGTTTATAGTCTAAACTTTTCATTCCCAATCTAAACTTCCAATTTGCCACGCATAGACAAAACCAACAACTAATTCAAATAAAAAATCCATCATAGACCAATAACCTATGGAAGGCAATTGGCTTAATGAAACAGCCCAAGGGAAAAGAAAAATAGTTTCAATATCAAATAAGAGAAAAAGAATTGCTACAAGATAAAAACGAACATCAAAAGCGTTACGAGCATCTTCGTAAGGGTCAAACCCACATTCGTAAGAAGAAAGTTTTTCACTATCTGAATCTGAAACTGCCAAAATATAAGAAGCACCAAATATTACAGCTGCTAAAACTAGACTAAAACCTAAAAAAACTAATGCAGGATAATATTCTTTTAAAAAAAACATGTTATATTTGAATAAATTTGGGTTTTACCCAGCTAACGGGACATAACTCGATAACCCCACCTGACGTTTCTGTTTTTAAAATACTTTCTTTATACATACCAATTTCAGAGTGTCCTCCTCTGTTGGATGTTCCAATTAAATCACTACCACCTATCTGGTGCGTATAACGTACACATCTTGTACATACTATACAGCGTCTTAACACTGTTTTTATAAGACCTCCCCAAAAGGTGTCACCTAATGAATTTTTAAAGAAAAAGAATCGCCCTCTATCAGAACCAAAATTAAAGCTTTGTTCTTGTAATTCACATTCCCCCCCCTGATCACAAACAGGGCAATCTAAAGGATGATGTAAAAGTAATAATTCCATAACAGATTCTTGAGCTTTACGAACAAGAGCAGTATTTGTAAAGATTCGTAAATTAGGTAAAAAAGGTAAAGCACAAGAAGCTTGAGGTTTTGGTGATTTACTTACTTCAACTAAGCACATTCGACAATTACCTGCAACAAAAAGTTTATCGTGATAACAAAATCGAGGTACTTGAGCTCCCGCAGCTTGACACGCTTGTATTACCGTAGAACCTTTTTTTACCCAAATTAAAAGATCATTAATAGAAATGGTAAGCAAATTTAAGGTAAAACTTCTAAATTACCATCATTTATAACTCGAGAGTCTTTTTTCTCTTTTATTGAAAAAACAGCATTTTTTGATTCTCGACCTAGTTGACGATATAAAGATTCAGGGCAATTTTTTTGTAACGTTAAACTAATAGCACCTACCATAGCTATTAAAAGAATAACTCCTGCAATTATTAATAATATTGCGTAAGTGGAATATAATAAGTAACTTGGATCATTCAATGCACAAGAAGAATCAAATTCTACAAACCATGTAGAATTAAGACTATAAGATGAATTTACACTTTCCTTATTAAAAAGTAATCGAAAAAATTCTGTGAGACCTTCTGATTGACATAGATCATCCCATAAATTTATTCTTTCGTTTAATAAATCTGTTATAGTTTTTTTTACTTCTGTATCGGAACTATTAGAGTTATTTATTTCAATTCCTTTTTTTTCTTTATTTAAATTATCAGAAATTATTTCAGCAACAACTACAGGCTGAAAATTTTTTTTTATATAGTCTTCATAAGTGGACACACTAAAAAAAACTAATGAGCCTATATATGTTGTTGCAAATGATTTGAGTAAGTTAAACAAATCCGAATTATAAGATATTAGTATTATAGTAAATAATACTAATAAACTAAAAATATATAAAAGTCGTTTTTTTTTTGCAGACCAAGGGTTTTCAATAGCCTTTACGTCTAACATCATAACGACAAATAACACTAGTACAGCAATAGCCCCAGCGTAAACTAAAAGAAAAAGTAGAGCAATAAACTCTAAACCTAACAAAAAAGCTATCCCTGAACCTAAAAAGAAAGAAAGTACAAGATATAAACCACTGTATACTGGATTTTGTGTACTTGTTACTTTAAATCCTAGACCAGTGCCAAGGATTGTAATAAGAATAAAAATTAGAGGATCGACCATAAAATTATAAATAGTAATAATACTTGTATTTGCAAGAATTGAAACCCAAAGATAAACCATGCTCCAAAAATAAGATTACTCCAACCAAGAATTACTAAATAATGGTATAAGTAACCAGAATGCCACATGCGAGATTTATTAACTTGATCTAAAAGTATATTGGATAATCCAAAAGGGCCTAAGCTTTCAATAAGACCTCTATCAATCGTTTTATAAGTAAAATGATAGCCGAAATCTAAGGCATTTTGACTAATAAAGTCATTATATACTTTATCAAACAACCATTTACGATTTAAAAAAGTATATAATTTTCGACCTAAATAGGAAGTTTTGATTAAAAAAAGATTTCGACTATAGTTTTTATATAAAATAAAGGATAAAAATCCTCCAAACATACTTAAACATAAAGGAAGAATTTTGATACTTGTGGACATAAACTCAGCATCTATTATATTTAAATTAGAGGGTAGACAAAAGATAGCATTTCCCCAAAAGTCTGTACCTAGACCAATAAAAAGATCTCGACTAAAGTACCCTATGAATATACTAGGAACTGCTAAGATACCTAAAACTAAACTCATAGGCCAACTACCTTCTGAAGCCGATAATAAAAGACGTCGACTTCCGTTTGGCTCAGATAAGAAGCATAAGGCTAAAAGTCTAATTGAGTAAAAAGCTGTACAAAGAGCTGAAAAACTACCTAACCAATAAGCAAAATGTGACGCATTAGAATAACTTGCATAACTTATTTCTAAAATAACGTCTTTTGAGTAAAATCCAGTAAGAAAAGGCATACCCATTAAAGCTAAAGATCCAATTACCATCATAGCATATGTAAAAGGTAATAAGCGTCTTAACCCTCCCATTTTTCTCATATCTTGTTCGTCACCCACTGCATGTATTACTGAACCTGCTCCTAAAAAAAGCAAGGCTTTAAAAAAAGCATGATTAGCTAAATGAAAAACAGCTACCGAATAATTAGATAGACCACAAGCAAACACCATATAACCTAATTGACTACAAGTAGAATAAGCAATAACTCTTTTTAAATCGTTTTGAACTAAAGCTGTTGTTGCTGCTAAAAAAGCGGTCATACCGCCTACAACGCTTATAATAAAAAGAGCATTTGGACAATATTCTAAAAGAGGAGAACATCGAGCTAAAAGGAAAACACCAGCTGTAACCATTGTTGCAGCATGAATAAGAGCGGAAACTGGTGTTGGCCCTTCCATAGCATCAGGTAACCATGTGTGTAAGCCTAATTGCGCTGATTTTCCTACAGCACCTACGAATAAAAGGATACCTATTAAATTTAAAGCATTAAAGTTAATATTTAAAAAAGGTAATTTTGTTAAAACCATTTGAGGCGCTAACGCAAATACTGTAGCATAATCAACAGCTCCAAAACATATAAAGATACCAAAAATACCTAGAGCTAAACCAAAATCACCTATTCTATTAACTAACATTGCTTTAATTGCTGCTTTATTTGCTTGAATACGGGTAAACCAGAAGTTAATTAATAAATAGGAGCATAGACCTACTCCTTCCCAGCCTACAAACATTTGTACAAAATTATCAGCTGTAACAAGAATTAGCATAAAAAAAGTAAATAATGAAAGATAACTCATGAAACGAGGTAAGTGAGGGTCCTCACCCATATACTCTGTCGAGTATAAATGTACAAGTGTAGATATAAAAGTAACAACAACAAGCATAACGACAGTTAAACTATCAAAGCAAAAAGCCCAATCAACGTGGAAAGAATCAGACTCAAACCACGGCATTAAATATAAGTACGTAGAGCTTCCTGCTAATCCTACTTCGTAAAAAGCGAGACTACTTAAAAGAAAACTAAGACCGACACAAAATATTGTTATTAAACTAGAACCACGCCCACCAATAAAGCGCCCAAAAAATCCTGCAACAAAAGAGCCAAGAAGCGGTAAAAAAACTATATTCAAATACATCTTAGTTCTTTACGGGGCTTGAACCCGTACCTTTATCTTTTAAAGATAATATCCATTCCAGGCATTAAACCATATATTAGACTAAAAGAACTTTTTGGCTATTTAAAGCCTACATCCATAAATCGGACCAAACTAAGTTTGAAACCGCAGCATGCATTACAGAAAAAAATACATTAGGATAAATACCCATAAAAAGAGTACCTAAAACTAAAGGTAGGAAAACTATAAATTCTCTTAAACTTAAATCAACTCCAACAATTTTAATATTACCATAGGCAATACGATTAAATAACCAAAGTGAATAACCACCACCTAAAATCATAGAAGTTGCAGAAAAGAAACATGCTGTAGTATTTGCTTCAAAAGCTGATACTAATAAAAGAAACTCACCTACGAAACTTGACGTGCCAGGCAAACCCAGATTTGCCATCGTAAAAAAAAGGAAAATAATTATAAAAATAGGCATTGTATGTGTTAAACCTCCATAATATTTAACGACTCTACTGTGCCATCTATCATACAAGACTCCTATAATTAAAAAAAGGGCTGACGAAACAAAGCCATGACTTAAACTTTGTAATATAGCGGCTTCTACACCTATTACTGTACCAGTAAACAACCCTATCATTACTAAATTCATATGAGCAACTGAAGTATACGCAATTAATCGTTTTAGATCAGTTTGACGGATAGCTGTTAATGAAGTATAGACTACCCCTAACAAACTTAAACTAAAAACAAAAGGCGTAAAATATACTGAAGCGTCCGGAAAAAGTCCTAAAGAAAAACGAAGAAAACCGTAAGAACCTAATTTTAACAAAATACCTGCTAAAATTACTGAGCCTGCTGTAGGAGCTTCGACATGAGCTTCCGGCAACCAAATATGTACAGGCAACATAGGTACCTTAGCTGCAAAAGAAGCGAAAAAAGCAAGCCATAACCATTTTTGGTCATAAAATGAAAAACCTACGGTTGATAAAGCTTCAAAATTCGTACTTCCAGAAAAAAGATAAATGTAAATCACACCTATTAGCATAAATAAAGAACCAAATAAAGTATATAAAAAGAACATATATGCGGCACGTATTTTTCTTTGACGTGATCCATAAATACCAATAACTAAAAACATAGGAATTAAAACGGCTTCAAAAAATATATAGAAAAAAAGTAAATCCAAATTAGTGAAAACAAGGATTAAAACTAATTCCATACTTAAAAAACTGATTAGATAAGTTTTTATGTCTCCTTTATCAAAAGACCATGATGCCAATAAACATAAAGGAAAGATTAGAGTGGTTAGGATAACAAAAAATAACGAAATTCCATCAACACCTAAAACTAAATTTATATTAGATGCTGGTAGCCATAACCAATCAACAACATACTGAAACTTAGAGGTTGATTGATCAAATCCTAACCATAAAAAAAGAGAAGATACAAAAACTAAAGACGTAGTAGCTAAAGCGTACTGCCTCATAATTAATTTTTCATTAGACGGGATAAATAAAAGACCAAAAATACCTAAAACTAATATAAAAAGCAAAAAAGTTAAGAGCATAGCCTTTTTCCAACCCAAGTTAAATATTCATCTTGGCTAACTGCTTGGACCACAATAGGCATAAAACCATGATTAACTCCGCAAAGTTCACTACATTGTCCATAAAAAACTCCTTCTCTTTTAACAAAAAGAAATACTTGATTTAATCGACCGGGGCAAGCATCTACTTTAATTCCTAAACTTGGGACAGCCCAGGAATGAAGAACATCTGCAGATGTTACAAGAAGACGGATATGAGTATTTGTAGGGACAAATAAACGGTTATCTACTTCAAGAAGACGAAAAACTTTACCTGCTTTACCAGTACCGTATGCTTCAGGAATAATTAAATCGTCGTCTGCTATAAGATATGAATCGAAGTTAATACGCTCAACTTCTTTATTTTCTTCCATTTTATAATTAGCTAATTCATCTTTCATGTAACCTAGCTGTCTTCCCATTAATTGGTTTTTATTTGTTTCTTCTTCGATTATAGAGGAAAAAGTTTTATCTAATATAGTTAATAAATTATTAGTTTGTTTTTTATCCAATGTTTTTAATAACTCGGAAAAAATATAAACGATTTTTTTTTCAAATCCTTTTGGATTATATGAAATTTCTATATTATTAATTTTAGATAAAATTTCTTTTATTTCTGCTTCTGACTTTGCAGGAATTTTATCTCCAGAATCATCGGAAGAAGAGCTGCTTTCAAAAGAGGAATTGTCTTCAAAAGATTGTGAAGTATCACTAACATTAGAAGACCCTTCTGTGCTTAAATGAGAAAACTGAACATTAAAAGGTTTTGCTTCTTCACACAAAGGAATATCTAATGTTTTAGCAACTCTTGCAGCTAACCATTTTATATTGGCTAATTCCGCTTTAGCTAAGACTACTTCTTTGTAAGATTTTAATTGAAGAACACCTGGCTCTAATTTTATATCTAGCGGTGATGATTCAATTTGAGTTAACCTTAACTGCTCTGTCCTGTTTTTAAGACTTAAACTAGTATTTTTGTGTAAGTTTCTTAAAGTGTTCAAATGGGGGTTGTCATAATCTTTAGATAAATCAGAGGTAACTTTTTCTAATATTTTTTTAGTTTTATGAAGTATACGACCAGCTTTTTCATAATCTTTTTCGGCGTCAACTAGTTCTTCATTTGCTCTATTTAAACAGATTTCAGCATAATCTGATATTAACTTTTTAGAATCTATATCTTCAAAATTATTGTTTAGAAATGAATTTAAATAACCGTTCGTGCCATTTAATTTTGCATCAAATAACCCCTTTTCTGCTCTATTAAAGATTAACTCAGAAATTTTTGAACCTTCTGCCGTAAAATTAGATAAAGCTTTGTTGTAAATAACTTCAGCTATACCTAACTCAATACTAGAGACGTGACTTATTTCACTATTTAAGGCATCCAAGTTATTCTCATCTTGTTTTAAAACATCAATAAGTGCTTTACTTCTATTTAATTCGCCTTCAAGCAATTGCCCGCCAATTCTATTTAGATAGGTCTCTGTTGCTTTGACAGAGTTATTTGCTACATCTAGTTCAGCAGTGTCTGTAATAAGTTGCGCTCGTACAAAAGCAAAATCTTCGTTGTGAATTTCCCAAAGATGATTTGGATAATACTCTGTAGGTTTATCTTTAACCGGGATTTGTTTTTCTAATATACCAGTATTTTCAAAGACTTGATCAGTTTTTTCTAAATTAGTGTTAACTGTTTTAAATCTTTCTTCAGCAATAGATAATTCTAATTTAGCATTTTGTACATCAGATCTAGCATCATCAAACTCTTCTAAAAGTATTGTGAGAGAATTTTGAGCTTTTTCTAAGGCTTCTGTAGGACTTACTAAAGGTGTTTTTGACTCAACATTAATCAATTTTGATTGAGCAATATTGTAGACACTTTCAACACCATTTAATTTTGATTTTGCTCTATCTGCAATAGGCTTAGCTTTATTAAAAGCAGCTTCAGCTTTTTCTAGCCGCACAGTTGCCCTATCTGAAATATCTTGGAAAGATTTTAACTCTGCTTCTGCGTTTGCTAAGATAACTTTACCTCTTTCAAATTCTTCAACAGCAGGAATCACCTCCCTTTCCATTGCCAAGAATTGTGCTTTAGCGTTATCTGCAATTGCATTAGATCGAATACGCTCTTCGGTTGTTAAATTTCTTTGAGCTTTACCTAAAAGCGAATTGGCACCATTTAATTTTTCATCAGCATTAAGAAACACAAGTCTTTCAACGTCCGATAACTTTTTAATAGCTAATCTTAAGAAATTATGCCATGAGTAATAACCTTTTTGATTAATCCAAAGACTTCTTATTAAAAGAGGATCAGTTACACCGAGTGAAGCATCAGCTTGCAAATACTCCGCAGTTAATTTATTAACTTTTGCTGCTGCTAATTCAATATCAGACCAATGCAAATAAAGTTTTGCGTCATTTAACTCCTTTAAAGCGGTACTTAACTCACGATCAGCAAGATTAAATGCTACAGATGCTGTATCAAAAGCAAATTTACTACTGTAACCTTCTCTTTCAGCTCTAGTTAATCTTAATTGATGTTCAATTAATTGAGTATCAATTAATTTATCTTCAGATAAATCTGCAATGGGAATAAACTTCCTCAATGCCCTGATATCTTTTTTCATTCTTTCCGTAAGCTCTGAAAAAGGTGTATCAATTTCTTCAGGGAATAAAGCTGCGCTATTACAAGTACGTTCAGATACAAGAGCTTCTATCCCTAATCTTATTAAAGTTGCATCGTCTAAATCATATTTATTTTTTACTGAAACATATTCGCACCAATTCCAAAAAGGATTAAATTCATCAAAGTTTGTTAAATCTGCGACGACTGAACCATCATTATCTGAATTAAAATCACTGCTACCATCAGATCCTTGATCACCTGAGGAGGGTCTGTTGTCGGAGCTTAAATTAGTTAAATATTTAATTAACGATTCGTGTACCTCTCCCATCTTAGTTTCTTCAGTAATTCTTAAGTATTGTTTAAAAGTTTTTAATATTTTAAGAGCCGCTTCTTTTTGTTCTGGGAGCAATTGTTCTTTTGCTAGTTGTTCTTTTGCTGATGAAATAATTTTTATCATTTCCCCGTAACCTGGCTCAGGTACAACTTTATAAGTTTCTTTACTTGACTCACCAGCTTGAAGAAGAAAACTAATAAAATTTAAACGGCTAGCTAATATAAAAGATTCTTCTTTAGGGAGCATGTCTACTTCCTCGTCAAGAAACTTTAAAATTTCATTTGCAATTGTTAGTATAGTTTGCTTTTCGCCTCTATCTGCTTCAACATTACCAAATTCTAAAATCTCTACCATAGACTTTAAATTTTCACGAGCTTCTTTAAGTCCAGTCGAGTCAACCTTTTGCAAATGTGGTGCTATTTCAAAATCTGAACACTCATAAGACCAATACCATTGATGACCCACAATTTTTATTGTAAGACTAGGGTCAATAACCTCATCCATAGCATATAGCAAATTATATGAGGGTACACTAATAATCATTAAAATAGCAGCTGGTATTATTGTCCAAACAACCTCAAGCAACGTGGAATGAGTAAATCCAACAGGATCACTGTGAACAGACTCATCGAATAGTGTTAAGGATTTGTATAATAACCAACCAACTAAACAAGCAATAAATATCATAAAAGTCATTAATAAACCATTGAAAAAAATAATACCCTCCATTATAGGGGTTGCAGGATCTTGGAAGCCTACTTGCCATGGATGCGACGCATCCATATTCGCAACGGTACAATTATTTGCTACAAAAAAAAAGATGATAAGTGATATTTTAATAAAAAAAGAAGAAGAAATAATTTGAAATATATTTTTAAACAGAATATTCATAGTGTAAATAATTAAATAATAGTATCTGAGAAAACAGTAGAAAATCATGATGCTACTTACCGAATGCCCGAAACGCTAAAATTTTTTCTAATCGGCCAACAAATAGACCACCAAATACGAAAAACGCAAAATACCCTATAGAAACAACAGCACCTATTACTTTAAAGTAGTCATCTACGGGGGTAGTTCCTGACCACGCGAGTAAACAAAAATCAGCTACAAAAAGCCAAAACACTACAGCATAAATTGGACGAAAGTTAGCACTACGTAAAACAGAAGTATTTAGGAGAGGATATAAAAAAATAATTGCGATAGCACCACCCATAGTAAGAATACCACCTACTTTATTAGGTATTACTCGTAATATTGCATAAAAAGGCAAGAAGTACCATTCAGGAACAATATGAGCAGGAGTACCATAAGGATCTGCTTCTAAATAATTATCTGGATCTCCTAAGCTATTAGGAAAGTAAAATATAACGACAGATAATACAGATAAAAGAACAAAGAAAGCTACTAGGTCTTTTACATACATATAAGGATAAAAATTAACATTTGCTGTTTTTGTTTTTATACCTAATGGATTGTTAGAACCGTCTTTATGAAGTAGACCTAAATGTACAAAAACTAAACCTGCGATAACAAAGGGAAGCAAATAATGAAGACTAAAAAAACGATTTAAAGTTGGATTACCTACAGTAAAGCCGCCCCATAACCACATAACTACTTCTTTCCCTATAACAGGAAAAATAGAAAATAAACTTGTAATAACGGTAGCACCCCAAAAACTCATTTGACCCCAAGGTAGAACATAGCCTATAAAAGCCGTCGCCATCATTAGAACATAAATAATAGCACCAGACCACCACAATTGCTGACGAGGTTCCATATATGAACCATAGTATAAGCCTCTAAAAATATGGGCATAAACAACAATAAAAAAGAAGGAAGCACCATTAGCATGCATATAACGAATTAACCAACCACTTTTCACATCTCTCATAATATGCTCGACACTTGAAAAAGCGTAGTGAGTTTCACCTGCATAATGCATAGCTAAAAAGGCTCCACTTAATATTTGAATAACAAGACAAAAGCCTGCTGATGAGCCAAAACTCCAGTTATAATTTAAATTCATAGCTGTAGGGTAGTCGATAATATGTGAATCTACCCAACTAAATATAGCATTCAAATTTAATCTTGACATTATCTAGATATATTATTTTGTGACCAAGGAATATGAAAATTAAATGATCTAAACTCTTGACTTAACTCGATAGGTTCGCAAACAACCACTCTTTGATCTTCGTCGTAACGTAATTCAAGATAACCACTTAATGGAAAATCTTTTCTAAGTGGGTGGCCTTCAAATCCATAATCTGTAAGGATCCTACGTAGATCAGGATGATTTGAAAAAAATACACCGAATAAATCCCAAATTTCACGCTCCCACCAATTTGCTGAAGTAAAAAGACTTACTACTGAAGGTAGAGGATTTATTTCGTCTGTGTGTGTTTTAATTCTAAGTCTAGAATTAGATCTAACATTTAATAAATCATAAACAATTTCGAAACGTTCTTCCCGTTCAGGATAGTCTACACCAGAAATAGATGTAAGCATTTGATAATTACCATTACTGTGGTGATGTAAAAAAGTTAGTGTAGGCAACAAATAATTTTTAGATACACTAATAACAATCTCATGCCCAAACACTTGAAATGTTTGAACAGGTAAAAGCCTTGTAAGACTTTTGGCATATACAATCAAGGAACGAAACATTTTTATAAAAAAAACTTAAAATTAAGTAATTTCAGCAGATGTTACATCTTTTCTAAACACGCTGCAAACTTCTTAAGCCAGGGAATTCCCCCTTAACTATAGACTATATATTTATTTTTTCTTAAATCTTAATCCATATTAAATAAATCAAAACGACCCCAACACTTTTTCATAAAAGAAGACCTCTTAAATCCCTTTTTTAGGAAAGCATTCGGGCGAGGATCAACTCCCTTTAAATGGCATTAATACTACTTTAAGCAGTAGAGGTATATATATAGGAAACCTTAATTTAGAACTTGACAAACCTAACAACATAAAAGTTTGAGAGCTTTTGCTCTCAAAAATACGAGAGAACCAAATAAATAAGGGACAAACATTAGAATAATTATCCATTAGGTAAAAAGCGAGACGCTTAGTTTCTTGTACCACATTCAACATACTCAATACTTATTGAGTAATCATACTTGATAGGACACGCTGTAAAGATAGAATACCAAGTAAAAAAGAAAAAACCCCAAATTATAAAAATATTTTTATAATTTGTCTTGTATAAAAAATATACAGTAGAAAATAATCAAAACTATACGCTAAAAATTTCGCCAATTATAAGCATACTCGAAAAAGAAAAAAAATATATTACCTAAAAAGTAAATATTTTTGAATAAAACATATGAGTTTATCATTTTTCTGTTAAAGTCTCTTACGGGAATTGAACCCGCGTCTTTGCCGTGAAAAGGCAACGTCCTACCATTAGACGAAAGAGACCCGTTTTTTTATCCCATAAATACGCACAAAAGAATCTTTTTATATTGTAGGGTTTTACTCTTGTACTATTAAATAGAAAATCCTACAATATAAAATATATTTAGAAATTTTTTTTTTGATCAAGAATTTCTTCTTGCGTAGCATTTCTACTATAACATATAGTATACTTTTTAAAAAATTGAAACCCTGCTTCACCATAAGAGATGTAACGATCCCCACTTACAGTGTTCTTCAGATTAAAAAGATCAAAATAACCACGCGACGCTTGGATACTAGCTTTCATCTTTGCACATTCATCCAAAACATCCCCTTTTTGATAAGAAGGTTTAAATCCCCCAACAGTTGTAGAGGAAAAAGGTTCAGACTTTTTTTCAGGAGAACATCTAGGCGGATTATTCCTATCATCAAACAAAAACTTAATTAGGCCTATAAAACCTTTTATAATTGAAGGCAGATATATAGGAAACCCTAATTTAGAACTCAGCGTATGTAAAAACAGGACTGTTTGAAAACAGAAACTATCCAACATATATGCATACCATTTATCCGAATAAGGGGCCTTAGTGGCCTTAGACAGTAAATACTCAGAAATAGGACGAGTATATTCACCTCCGATCCATATTGAAGAGTCAAAACCTAACATAAGAATCATAAAAAGAAAATACCAACCTATGATGTAAATACCCCAAATTTTTAGGATACTTTTAAAATCGCTACTATATATAAAAAATACAGTAGGAAAAAATAATAAGAAAATACTCATAATTGGAGAAATAAGTATCATAACCGAAAAAACACTAAAAAGTATGCCACCTAAAACGTAAAAATTCCTGGAAAAATTGAACTTAACAGATGTCATTTTTGGGCCCGAATCGGATTGAACGATTGACTTTACGCTTATCAGGCGTACACTCTACCACTGAGTTACGAGCCCGTTGGGCAACTAATTAAGTTTTAAATAAAACAATTGCTTACTTTTATTAACTAATTCGTTTTGTTTTATTATTACACACGCGGTAACGCAGGAAAAGCAAGTCCTCTACCTTTTACCCAAGGATTTGATTCTTCGACAGAACCTTTTGTAAGAGTAACATAAACAACAAAAAAGAAAAATAATGATGCCAAAGATGATAAAATAGAACCAAACGAGGCTACACTGTTCCAACCTGCATAAGAATCAGGATAATCCGGTATACGACGTGGCATACCGGCAAGACCTAAGAAATGCATTGGAAAAAAAGTTAAATTAACTCCTATAAACATAAGCCAAAAGTGAATTTGACCCAAAATTTCAGGGTAGGCTAAACCAGTCATTTTTCCAATCCAAAAATAAAAAGCTGCAAACATCGTGAAAGCTGCTCCCATACTTAAAACGTAATGAAAGTGAGCTACAACGTAATAAGTGTCGTGAAGAGCAATGTCAATACCAGAATTTGCTAATACTACGCCAGTAAGACCACCTATTGTAAAAAGAAATAAAAAACCAATTGAAAATAACATTGGAGTTTTTAATCTAATTGAGCCTCCCCATAAAGTAGCAATCCAACTAAAGATTTTTATACCTGTTGGTACGGCAATAATCATGGTAGCTGCTGTAAAGTAAGCTCTAGTATCAATATCTAATCCTACTGTAAACATGTGGTGAGCCCACACAATAAAGCCTAAGATTCCAATAGATAGCATAGCATAAACCATACCTAGATAACCAAAAACAGGCTTTCTAGCAAAAGTAGCTAAAACATGACTAACTATACCAAATCCAGGCAAAATCAAGATGTAAACTTCAGGATGCCCAAAGAACCAAAATAAATGCTGATATAGCACCGGGTCTCCACCACCAGCAGGATCAAAAAAAGTTGTATTAAAATTTCTATCTGTTAATAACATTGTAATACCTCCAGCTAAAACTGGAAGGGATAACAGTAGTAAGAAAGCAGTAATTAAAACGGACCATACAAAAAGAGGTAGTCTATCCATAGTCATACCGGGAGCTCTCATATTAAATATCGTGGTAATAAAATTTATTGCACCCAAAATAGAAGCTGCACCAGATAAGTGAAGACTAAAAATAGCTAAATCTACAGAAGGACCTGAGTGTGCTTGAATACCACTTAACGGTGGGTAGACAGTCCAACCAGTACCTGCACCAGATTCAACTAAAGAAGATGCTAAAAGAAGTATTAGAGATGGTGGTAATAGCCAAAAACTAATATTATTCATACGTGGGAAAGCCATATCAGGAGCACCAATCATTAAAGGAACAAACCAATTCCCAAATCCTCCAATTAAAACGGGCATAACCATAAAAAAGATCATTAAAAATGCATGGGCTGTAACAATAACATTATAAAGCTGATGATTACCGCCTAAGAACTGGTTGCCTGGGCTAGCTAACTGCAGTCTAATAAGAACAGACATAGCTGTACCTAATACTCCAGAGAAACCACCAAAAATTAAATATAAAGTACCAATGTCTTTATGGTTTGTAGAAAATAACCACCTAGAACAAAAAGCACCTAATCCTGATCTAAAAGCCGAAAAAGAAGAAAGAAGATCTGCGTTATATTTATTGTCTATACTATAGGACATTAACTAAGTATTAAAACATAAGACCTAAACTTACTTTATATGCCAACAAATAAAAAAGATTTGGACTTAGCATAAAAAAAAATATAATTAAGCCACATAAAACCAAAATTATTGATCCACCTTTATTTAATGGCGTGAAAAAAAACCAATTATTGTTTTTTTCAAAGTAAAAAATTTTTATTAATCGTATGTAATAGAATGCTGAAATAACACTAGTAAAAACAGCAAAGATAGCTACGATATAGAAAGAAGAATCTACTAAGCCAATAAATATATTAAACTTAGCAAAAAACCCTCCAAATGGAGGGATTCCCGCCAATGAAAAGATCATTAAAACTACACCAAATCCTAAAAAAGGATTAGATCTTACTAAGCCAATGGCGTCTGCAAAAGTTAATAACGAACTATCAGATGTAATATCTAGATGTAATACGTAAATCCATAAAAAAGCTGCGGTTAGCATGTAAATTACAAGATAAAATAACACGGCCTGAACTCCTTCAATACTGCCACTTGCAAGCCCTAAACATAAGAAGCCTACATGACCTACACTACTGAAAGCAAGAAGTCTTTTTATTTTAGTTTCACCTAAACCACATAAACATCCAATAAATAAACTTATTAATCCACAGACACAAAAAAAGTCTTCCCAAAAAACAGGAAATAACGACCAAAAACTAGTAAAAGATAAACGCAATACTACAGCAAAAAATGCAACCTTTGGTACTACTGCGAAAATTAAACTTACGAGAGTAGGTGCACCCTCATAAACATCGGCTATCCACATATGATAAGGAGCTGCCCCTAACTTAAATAATAAGGCGGAAACGAGACAAATTAGACCAAAGTAAATAAAAGGTGACGATGCTGTTAAATTTTCTGTAAGTAATGCTAACGATCCTAGATTGGTTGTACCTAAAGCAAAATAAATTAAAGAGGCCCCAAATAAAAAAAATATGGAGGCTACTGAACCTAAAATAAAATATTTTAGTCCGGCTTCTGCAGAAAAGTATGAATTTTTTTTCCAACAAGCTAGGACATAAAAAATAAGTGATAAAAATTCCATGCTTAAATAAATAGAAAGAAGATCATACGACGAAATTAATAGGCATAAACTTAATGCAATGCCAAGAATAAAAACAAAAAATTCATACGCTCTAAAGCGAGCTGAAAACATATAAACTTCACTTATAGAAACACAAAAAAGGAGACCTACTAAAATGATGAATTTAGCCCAAGTACTTAAATAATCAGTAATAAAGATCGCATTCCATAAAGTCTGAGATTCTACAGGATTATTTAATACTAATAGCAAACTTAAAAATAAGATTGCCGAAGTTAATCTAATCATACTTGGCGTAAGATAACTATATAAAGAAGCCGCAGTTACGCCTAAGAAACTTCCATGTAGCAAAACAACTAAAATAGCTATAGCAAGAAACAGCTCAGGTAAAAAAGCTGCAGTATCATTTTGAAATATTAAAGCAAATTTCATTTGTAACACTTTATAGGATTCGAACCTACGACCCACGATTTAGAAGACCGATGCTCTATCCACTGAGCTAAAAATGCTAGAATACAGGTACTTTACGAAAGTTTTTGTTAAAGATTTCTAATGTAACGCTATCGCGTCATTTATATAGATACAACTTAAAATTGTAAATACATAAGCTTGAATTAAAGCAACAGCTAACTCAAGACCAAAAAGAATTATTAAAACACCTAACGGCACAATATGGGCTAGTAATAGTAAGCCGCCACTTCCCATCATAGCCCAGGCGAAACCAGCAATTACTTTTAGTAAGGTATGCCCTGCCATCATATTAGCAAAAAGACGAACAGCTAAACTAAGTGGTTTAAAAATATATGAGACTATTTCTATAGGTACTAGTAAAAAAGCTAACACCATTGAGGTACCACCAGGAAGGAATAAACTTAACATATGAAAACCATGCGTTGAACCGCAAATAATCATAACTCCGATGAATACTGTAAGTGCTAGTACCATTGTTTGAATAAGATGACTAGTTATTGTAAAAGAGTATGGTACAAGGCCAGATACATTAGAAATTAAAATGAAACTAAAAATAACAAATAAAAAAGGGAAATATTTTTGACCTTTCGGACCTATACTATCCCATATTAGGCCAGCAGTACTTACATACAGACTTTCTAAAATTAATTGCCAACGTGTTGGAAAACAATTTAAGTTATATGATAAAAGACAATAAAATGTAAAAAGAAAAAAAGCTAAACCAATACATGTAGTTATCATTGCATTGGTTATAGAGAAATCAAATAGATTCACACCAAAACTTAATAAAGGAAGTATTTGAAACTGTTCTAGAGGACTATTAAACATACGTACATTATAAATTTAATAAATACTTTATCGCGATTAACATCTTTTAGATATACTTATAGCAAAGATCTATTACCATTTTGAAAAGAAAGTAAACTAAAGAAGTTTGAAAATTTTCTAAATTTTTTTAATTCCTTTTTTTTTAATCTTTGATTTGAATTAATTTCAAACACAATATTTACAGTATGATGTATACCTATACTTTTTTTTTTTTCTTTTAAACTGACAAAAAAGTCTACAGAGTTAATAGAATCGAATAACTTCTGAATATCTTTTTTTTTAGTATAAAGTTTTACCGAATTGTTTTTATTGCAAGAATTACTTATTTTTATTGAAACATAAAAAAAACTATTTGGTAAAACGATTTCTGTAAAATTAAACAAAAAATTATTAGTTGATTTTGCAAGACAGTCTAAAAAATCTTTTTCTAACTTGTCTTGAAGATAGGCTTGATAATAATTGTTAACAAAAGTTTCAATTTTTGTTTTTGATTTTACAAAAGGAAATAAAAAAGAGTTGTTGTAAAAAGACAGTAAAAAATGAAAACTAATATAACGTAAGAATCTTGAGTCTAAAAATTTAATAATATTATAATTTATCAATGGACTTAAATAAGAAGATGGCTCTAAATTACGAAATAAATTATTTTTAATTGAAAAATATATTTTTTTTTGTAAATATTTTTCACAATATCTAATATTATTAAACTCTTCCAAACTCCCAAACCAGAGACCATATTTACAGTATTTTTTAAACAAAAGTGAACTATAATAGAATTTAGACAGGTTATTTTTGCTAAACTCCTTATTTTTCATAATAATTTTAGACTACAAAATTAAAACCCCACCAGTAAATTGTAAGAAAAAGAAACAACCACACAACATCAACGAAATGCCAATACCATGCAGCAGCTTCAAAGCCAAAATGATGTTGACGACTAAAATGATCAAAATATAACCTAGCCGTACAAATAGCTAAAAAGATTGTCCCAATAATAACATGAAAGCCATGAAAACCTGTTGCCATATAAAAGACTGACCCATACACACCATCAGACATACTAAAAGGTGCACCAGCGTACTCAAACCCTTGCATAGCAGTAAATGCTATAGCGAACATTAAAGTAACGTTTAACCCAAGCATTGCCTCTTTTTTTAGACCAGCTACAATAGCATGATGAGCCCAAGTTACACTTGCTCCTGATGAAAGAAGTAGTATAGTGTTTACAAAAGGTAAACCCCAAGGACTAATAGCAACAATATGTGTCGGAGGCCAGACACCACCTATATTAAAAACAGGAGAAATAGAAGAAGTAAAAAAAGCCCAAAAGAAAGCAAAGAAAAACATTACCTCTGAAACAATAAAAAGAATCATTCCCATACGAAGACCTTGTTGAACTGCCACAGTATGTTGACCTTCAAATAAAGCTTCACGAATAATATCTCTCCACCATGTAAACATAACATATAAAATAGTAATAACCCCCAAACAAAGCAATTCTCCTCCACCCTCATAGTTATGCATAAATAAAACTCCACCAAAAGTTAAACTTAAACCCCCTAATGCAGCCACTAAAGGCCAGGGGCTTGGATCAACTAAATGAAATGGATGTCTTTGAACCATTTTAGTTTTAGCTTTCATTAAAATGAACAAGAAAGGAGGTAGGATTCGAACCTACGATGGAAAACCAACAGATTTACAATCTGCCACTATTAACCGCTCAGTCACTCCTTCTAGTAAAATTCTTAAAACATTAACTTTTAAATTTAGTACGAACCTTTTTACGACGCATTTTTTTAGGACGACATCCATTATGAGGATACCCTTTAGATAATTGTATTAAAGATATTTTAATTTTTTTTTTCTTTAATCCTATTATTACACCCTTACGTCCCTTATTGATGCCAAAATCTAGATGAATACTAACTTCCTTATAACCAAGAGTATTTACTCTGTCTCCTAATAATTCCCCTAAAAGTGTACCACGTTTAAAAAGATTCTCTCTTTCATTAAATTCATTGATATACTCAGGAACTCTTAAAGAACAACTTGTTTTTACCTTATTGTCTTCAGTATTTATTAAAGTACAAAAAATATTTCTATTTGTGCTTTTAATATATATATTTCCTTTTTTTTTATTTAAAGGGACTGCTGTATATGACGAAAATAAATATTTTCGAGTAATTTTATTTATTAATAAGAATTTATTTCTAATTAACATTTAATTTTAGTAGCGGCCTTTTTTTTGCATTAGTATGTGTGCGTTGGCCTCTTACAGGCAACCCTTTACGATGTCTTGAACCCCTGTAAGTAGAAATAACGTACAAACGACGTATTTTATCATTATTAAAACGACGAAGGTCAGCACCTAATGGTAAAGGGGTAGCTTCAGCTAACTTTTCTAAAATTTTACCTTTTAAAAAAGTAACATGACTACCTCGGGAATCTGAACCAAACCCGGCTTTTTTGCATAAATTTTTAGATTGGGATAAGCCAAGACCATAGATATGGGCTACCGACTGCACCAAAACTTTATCTTCTGGAATGGAAGTACCTATAATATAAGGCATAAATAGGGTTTTAATATATTTTATGAAACAAAGTAAACAATTTTTTATTTCTAAACCTCTTAAATCATTAACAAAATATTATAAATCTTCTACCGGCCGCAACAATAAAGGTCGTATTACGGCTTGGCATAGAGGAGGAGGACACACAAAGTTATATAGAAAGATAGACTTAAAACGAAAATATACGCAAGGTATAGTTGTAGGATTAGAATATGATCCTAACCGGTCAGCTTTTTTAGCTAGGATTTTTAACCCTGACATAAAAAATCATACCTATATAATAGCACCGTCAAAGATAAAAAAAGGTGATGTTATCAGATCAAATTCAACACGTAACGGTCTTCAAAATGGACATAGTAAAACTTTAAAGCACATTATGACTGGAACATTAATACATAATTTAAGTATTTTCCCAGGACAAGACGCTAAAATTTTACGGGCACCAGGGGCTTGTGGATTAATTCTTAAAAGAACTAAAAATTTAGCAAAAGTACGTTTAAAGTCAGGCCAATATAGATGGTTTGATATTGAAACAATAGCTACTAATGGTATAATCAGCAATTCAGATTCTCGTTTTAACAAACTTTATAAAGCAGGACAATCTCGCTGGCTCGGTCGAAGACCTATTGTGAGAGGAGTAGCTATGAATCCAGTCGACCACCCACATGGTGGTGGTGAAGGAAAAACTTCCGGTGGTAGACCTTCTGTAACCCCTTGGGGAAAGCCTACAAAAGGTAAGTCTACAAAACGTTTTAGAGTGCAACCAAAACCAAATGTCAAGATCTAGTTGGAAAACTCCGTTTATTGATAAAAGCCTTTTAAAAAAGTTAGATCCTAAACAAAAAAAAAAAGAAACCTGGTCCAGACGATCTACGATATATCCTGCAGCTGTAGGACTAAAATTACAAATATATAACGGTAAAGACATGATTTCACGTAAAATTAAACCTGAAATGGTAGGACATAAGATAGGTGAATTTGTTAGAACAAGAAAAACTTTTATTCCAAAACAAAAAAAAAATAAATAAATATGGCACAAAAAGCTCATCCAACTATCCTGCGTCCCACACATGACCTATATAAAGGCTCTACGTATTGGGACGAACCAAAATTTTATTACATAACATCTACTATTAATAAACTTATAGAGTCTTGTTGTATCGGGACTACTCATTATTTAGATAATATAAAAATAACTAGACACTTAGGCTTTGTAATTATAGAAATTGATCTTCTTCATTTGCATTTTAGGTCAAAAGGTCGTTTTGTTTCTAGACGTTATAAAGAAAATAAAAAAACAATAAAGAAACAATCTTGGACTGTTCTTGCTTGCAGGTTACATACTGCAATTAAACTGATACAGAAATTATCTGGAGCTAAAAAAATAAGTCTTAAAATAAATAGATTAAAGTCTTATACTAGGTCAATTCCAAAACCAGCGCGAAGACAATTAATGTACTTTAATAAAGGGTTTAATAGAACTAGATATGACTATGCGCGATATGGTATGCAACTTATTTATTTACTAATAACAGAGAAAGCCAATGCTTCAAGTCTTTCCAGATTTTTAACTCAAAATATCTGTTCTAGACAAAGAAGAAAAAGACACTACCAATTTTTAGCTTTTATTAAACAAGTATTTCAGGCATTAGAACCTTATAGAAAAATAATCGGTTTGAAAATACAAATAAAAGGTAGATTTACGCATAAAGCTAAAGGACGTAGTCGCTCTTGGAAACACCAAATAGGATCTATGCCTTTGAGTCAATTAGATAAAAAAATCCAAGCTATATATACTCAAACCCAAACAGCCTACGGTAGTGTAGGTATAAAAGTTTGGATTTGCTCTTAAGAAAATTAATGCTAATACAACCTAAAAAGACGAAATATCGTAAGTACTTTAAACCAAGAGGACTACCTAAAAGTTCAACTAAAACACAAAAACTAAAGGAATTAAATTATTTTGCTTTAATCGCAATGGAATCCGGATTTTTAAACGGAAAACAAATTGAAGCCGCTCGACAAAATATTAGACGTAAAGTTAAAAGAGAAGGTAAACTCGAAATTCTTGTTTTTCCTGACATAGCTATTAGCCGCAAAGCTTCGGCAGCACGTATGGGAAAAGGAAAGGGGAAAGTCGACCACTGGGTTGCCGCTTTATCAGCAGGAAGAACCGTATTTTTATTATACGGCGTTGATGCCGAACAAGGTATACCTGCTTTACGGTCCGGCGCAAATAAGCTTCCAATGAAACTCAAAATTTATAAACTTTAATATGTTTACACCACGAAAAAGACATCTCCGTAAAAAAAATAATTTTTTACATAAACAGCAAACATTTGCTCTCTTTAACGCGAGCAATTTAAAGACTTCTCAAATAACTAAAATTAAGTTATCCTTACTTAATGGTAAGTTGTACTCAGTACCACTATATTTAAAACCACCTAAGCTTGGTTTAGGTTACCCTATGATAATCATAATTTATGATAAACTTGAGGATTTAAAGACAAATATAACTAAAATAACGACGATGATTGATTGCTTAGGAATTTATATTAATAAAAAATGGTATCCTATTGAAGTTTTAAAAAACGACAATATAATGAATCAAAACAAAAAAATTTTAGGGCTTTTTTTATATAAAAAAAAGAAGATGCAGTAGTTTAATAATAGCGAAAAAAGGGATTTGAACCCTCAACTTTAAGCTTGGCAAGCTTACACTCTACCAATTGAGTTACTTCCGCTTTTTTTATTTTTCACTTTGTGAAAAGCAAAGTTGTAGACTATTTCCTAAGACCACAACTTCAGCTTTATTTTTTGTAGTGAAATGAAATTGACATTGAAGACAATTTAAATCTTCAAAATAAGGAAATAAAGGCACCAGCTCTTGAAAGGCAAATATATCTTTTAAGACTAAACAGTGTATATTTTTATGTGAAGGGGCACGTAAACCTTCAAATTGTCTTATTTGAGGTAAAACCTCAAATAAGAGTTTAAATAGAAAATAGTACATGTTTTCTTTACGTAAAGTTAATTTACCACCAACCCCCTCTCTAACGGATCTAACAGAATTAGATTTTTGTACGGTCAACTTTTGTTGAGTAAAATAAGGAGTTTGACCTGTGATAGTTTTTAAAACTGCAAGAGAAGCAAGGACATAACTTTCTTCAGAACTATTGCCACCTAAACAAAGACTAATTTTTTTTAACTTGGGTAACTTAGCTATTGTTGAAAGATTTTCACTCAAAATTAAATCTTTTTGAACTACGTTATTATAATGTTTTTTAAATGAATCCATTTTTTAAATAGTTTTTTTTGCCATAGCCGCTAATTTAGCCCATTTTAAACCCCGTAACCTTAGAGGCAAAACTGCCGATATCCTAGTACCAAGGGGCTTTAATTGTGGTGTTATAAGGGCTACAGAATTAGATCCAAAACTTTGGCCAATTCCACCTTTATTTATAAATAGTCTCCGTGTTTGAACTATAACGCCGTGGTGAACTTCTGATTTATTCATTTTTAGTCTTACTCTTCTACCATAGCGTGGGCGCAATGTTTGAACTGCTACAAGGACAATGTCTCCTATACTCGCATAAGCCTTTCCTCCTTTTTTTTTGACCTTAATACATTTTACTAGCTTTGCACCAGAATTATCTACTACTTTTAAAAGAGTTTGTGTTCTAATCATATTTAATACTTCCAGCCGGATTCGAACCAGCACGTCAAAAGACAAAAGATTTTGAATCTGCCGTGTCTACCAATTCCACCATAGAAGTCTTTTACGATTTAAGTAAAGAAGCTTGATCGATACGAATACTTCCTCTAACTCTAAAATAAACCAAAATTATAGCTAACCCTATAGAAGATTCACATGCAGCTATAACTAAAATAAATATAGCAAAAATTTGGCCTGTCATGTCACCTAAACAGGCAGAAAAAATAATAAAGTTTAAGCTTACTGAAAGAAGAGCAAGCTCTAAAGACATTAAAACAACGACAATGTTTGTTCTATTTAAAATAACCCCCCCCACACCGATAATAAATAATAAAGTTGATATGAAAAAAAAATGAATGAAGTCCATGCTTTAAGTTTACTATTAATAATTTAACGACGAACGGCAAAATGAACTCTACGTTTATTGGATGCAGCTAACTTGCTAACACTGTATCTTCGTGTAACAACAACTCCTTTGTTTTGGGATGCTTGAAGCAGTTCTTGACTTAAACTTTCCCATAGAGGTATAAAAGATTGTTGAGAACGATCCTTACTTGACTTTAAAATAGATCTAATACCTAAACTTAAACCACGAATAGGTGATATTACTCTAGGCAGATAAATATCAAAAGATTGGTTATTTTTGCGTTTTTTTGGTTTAGGTTTAACACGAACAGCTATATCTTGTTTAACAGCGATAATAGCTAAATAAAAAATATGAATGGATTGCCCAGGAAATTCTTTGTCTAAAGCCTGAAAACTGTTAAATAAAACTTTTTCAGCTTTAGATCTTTTACCATCTTTCATTAAGAGGTTAATCATTTTTTTCACTAACGGATCGCTTTTTATTTTTGACCCGTAAACATTATTTTTTTTTTCTTTTATTAACATCCCTTATCTAATTTTTTTGTCCCATATTTGGAACGGGAAGTTTTACGACCAGGTAAACCCTCTAGATCAAGCTTATTACGTATTAAGCGATATTTAACACCAGGTAAGTCGGGTACGCGACCTCCCCGAACCAAGACTTGGGAGTGCTCTTGCAGCCTATGCACTTGGCCCGGTATATAAGCAGTTAACTTTACTTTGTTGGATAGTCTTACTTTTACAACCTTACGGCGGGCTGAGTTAGGTTTTTTTGGTGAACAAATAAATACTTTTAAACAAACTCCTCTTTTTTGGGGGCAACCTTTAAGGCCAACACTTTTAGATTTTGTTAATTTTTTACCTTGACTCTTTTTAAACCATTGATTAAAATTAGGCCTTGACATTGCCAAAGAGGGGAGTTGAACCCCTATCCCGCTAAGGACTGGAACCTAAACCCAGCGTGTATACCAATTCCACCACCTTGGCTTTTGGAGTCGAAGGACTCGAACCTCCGATCCCCGTACCAAAAACGGGTGCCTTACCAACTTGGCTAGACTCCAATGCTAATTAAATTCGGTTTGGCAGGAATTGAACCTACATTGGTAGCTTCATGAGAACTATGTTTTACCAATTAAACTACAAACCGAGAAAAGGTACTAAATTATTCAACTTTTTTATAAGCCTTAATTTTTTGTTTGGCTAATTTGGCGAGGTGATTAAAGTCAGCAAAAAAAAGAAAACCAAGAAAAAGGACAAATACAAATTGTAAAAAACTAAATCGCATTTTAATTGATAGTTAATATTTTAGATGACAAAACTTTATAAAAACTACAGACAGAAAGAGAGGGACTTGAACCCCCAACCCTTGGCTTTGGAGACCAAAGTTCTACCAATTGAACTATCTTTCCTCAGTTTATTTAAAATTTAATGAAAAAATTACATTTATCCATTTTCTACCTTCAAGAGCTTAAATATCGTTTACTATACGCGGCTGCTGGAACCATTTTACTTTTTTTTATTACATATCAATATAAACAAGCTTTAATTTATATCATTTTGCCTCAAGGTTTATCTCATTTTATAACCGCGGGACTAACCGAAATCTTTTTTACATACATGCAACTTTGTAGTATAATAAGTATAAGCTTTGGTCTTATTACTGCTATTTTACAAATTTACCTTTTTTTGCGCCCGGGTTTATATTCTTTTGAATCTAAAATAGTTTTGAACATCTTAATTTGTACTCTTCTATTTTATACTTATTTATATACAACGATATTTCCCTTACTTATTAAATTTTTGTGGGAACTTTTTTTAACTTACTCCCAAAATTTTGCTCCAATACATCTTACCTTTGAACCAAGACTTAATGATTACTTAGAACACGTACAGCATTTAAATGAAGTATTATGCCTAAGCTTACCTAGTATAATAACTTTAAACTTACTACAAAGATATACGAAGAAAAAATTATGGGTAAAATACAGAGGAATAGCTTATATAGCAGCTTTTTCTTTAGCAGCTTTTATAACTCCACCCGATATTTTAAGTCAAGTTTTTATAGGATTTCCAATAATACTTTTTTATGAGCTACAAATAATATTTTGGGCACTTTACAAACAATATCAAGAACAATTATTAATTTGGCAACCAGTCAAAACTTATAAGAATCCCTTGAGAAACAAAGAATAAAGCTAAAGCTAAAGGTAAAAAACATTTCCACCCTAATTTCATTAGTTGGTCATAACGATACCTTGGTAAAATTGCACGCATAACAATAAATAAAATAACAAAAAACGATATTTTAAAACCAAACCATATACTATCCGGTAAGATGCCTATACCGAACGGGGATAACCAACCACCTAAAAAACATATAGAGGTTAAAGCCCCCATTACCAACATGTTGGCATACTCACCTAAGAAAAATAAAGCAAAACCCATAGCAGAATATTCCACATTATAACCTGATACTAATTCTGCTTCTGCTTCAGGTAAATCAAAAGGATGACGATTTGTTTCAGCAAGACATCCTATAAAAAACATTATACTTACAGGTAAAAGAGGAAAAACAAGCCAAATATCTATTTGAGCTATTACAATTTCTGTTAAATTTAAGCTTCCAACACACAAACAAACATTAATTAGACTAATACCCATTGAAATCTCATAAGAAACCATTTGGGCTGCTGAACGTAAGGCACCTAAAAAGGCATATTTAGAATTACTTGACCAACCTGAAATTAAAACACCATATACCCCCAAAGAAGATACTGCTAAAAAATATAAACCTCCTAACTGTGTATCCGCTATAACATTACCAAAACTAAAAGGAATAACTGCCCAACTAATTAGGCTTAAAATAAAAGTACAAAGGGGTGCTAATATAAAAAGAACAATGTTTGCATTTGTAGGCAACACAGTCTCTTTAACAAAAAGTTTAAGACCATCAGCTAAAGGCTGAAGTAATCCCATATAACCAATAACATTTGGACCTCTTCGCCTTTGAATGCCTGCCATAATTTTTCTTTCTGCCAGAGTGAAATAGGCTACGGCAATTAGTAAAGGAAGAACTAGGTCAATAATATTTAAAAGAATAGTTAAGAAAGTTAGCCACATAGGTATTGTATTAATAAAAAATTAAATTATATATAAGCGTATTTAGATGCCCAAAGAGCTTCATCTATATTTGCTCTAAAAGGATACATTACGGGAACACCAACTTCTGAAGAAATAATAAAGCTTAAATTTGAATAATCTGTTTGAATCCATTTGGGGGTTGGTTGTAAATGCAACTGCAATTTATAACGGTGGGACAAGCGCCACCGTTCTAAACGTATATAAGATGATCTAAAGCGTTTAAAACGAGCAACAAGACGTGCTTTAATTGCAGGTCGTTGCGAAGAACAAAATTCAACAAAATCCCCTTTTTGTAAAATAAAACCACAATGACCTATTTTTTTACCGTTAATTAAAACTTTATTATGTAAGATAGCCTGCCGACTATAATATATTGAATGAAAAAATCCTAAGCGATATAAACATATATCTAAACGACCTTCTAAAGCACTTAATAAGTTTTGAGAAGGATCCTTTGACTTAAAAGCAGGGTGACAAAAGTTCTTAAAAGATTTATGACTTAAATCACCATAAAAACGTCTAAGACAAAGTAAAAGTGACAACGTATTACGATATCCTACACGATTATATTTAAATACTTGATTTGCTCTTGAACGTGGTTTAAGATACCGGTAATCGTGGCATATTGGGTGTCGATACCTATTGATATTTACAAGAGGACGGTGACGACGTTTTTGACTGCGAAGGATAGCTATCATACTATCCCATTTAGGGCGCAAGAAAGTTTCTTCTTTAGCTAAAAGGTCGCCCCAAATATTAGTTCGAGACCACAAACAAGATTTATATTTATTTTTAAATCTCATTTTTTAAAGGACCTTTTCCTAAAAGACTATTTATAGGACTTTTTTTATTTTTTTTTTTTTTACCTTGCAAATAACTTGTATAGATACTTCCAAAAAACCAATCAGATAACAACGGAGATTCTATATTTAAATTAAAAGGATACGATACTTTACTCATAGTACAACTACCCACCCCAACCAACAATAAACATTTCCTGTGCGCTTCAACAAGATTCTCTTTTTCTACTCCGTCTAAAAACACTAAATCGGCTTCTTTTGACTTCGCTAACGTACCTCGTTTCCATTTTATGCAATTTATATCTGGTTCCTTACCAAAACGTCGATGTAATGGGAAAGAGTTACTAATAAAAAGAATTTTACCTTCAGTTGCTACTATATTTTTAAAAACTTCCATTGTTGCACGAATACCATATAAACTTTTTTCAAGATTATAAAAATAGTGTATATTACGTTTACCTAAAATAAAAGGATGCATTGTTTTAGAAATTTTAACGTACTCATTATAAGGACGTGGGACTAGATAACCAGAAGACCCAATAAAGAAAGAAAGAAGACGTGCTTGTTTTTTATTTAACATTATGTTTTTTTACCCTCCTTGCAAATTATAATTTCCCCATCATAGATAATCCCAGATCCTTTATAAGAATCTGGAAATCTATATCGTCTTATCGTTGTAGCAAAATTTTGCAAAACGCTAAGATTAGGGGACGTAAGAGAAAAACTTTGCTTACTGAATGTAACTGACACATCTTTGGGTATATCTAAAATAACAGGTTTACTATAACCTAAAGAAAAAAGAAGTTTACCACTTTCTTCGCGTACTCTGTAACCAATTCCTTTAAGAGTTAATTCTACAGTATAGCCAAAAATAACGCCTTGAACAGCTTGCCTAAAGATAGAGCTATAATAGGGTGTTAAGTAAGGTAAAAAAATAACCATATCCCCTTTTCTATAAAGGTTGCTGACTGAATTAAAAACAACAACACCTTTGGTTCCTGATAGATAAACTTTACCGTTATTACTTGAACATTTAACTCCTATAGGTAAACGATAGACAGGTACAGTCATAATACGTATGCTAAGATTTCACCCCCCTCTCCTTTACTTATAGCTTTTTTTGATGACATTATTCCTTTTGGCGTTGATACTATTAGTATACCAAAATCGTCGGACATGCGGGAAAGATCTTTTAAAGAAAGATATAAACGATCTCGTGGTCTAGAAAGAATAGCTAAGCGAGTACATATTGGAGATCCATTGTGGTATCTAAGAGAAACTCTTATAAAACCATCATTGATTTTTTTATACCCGCTAATTAAATTTTCCTTCCATAAGATATCTAAGACCTTAGCACAAAAGCTTACTTCTTTAAAGGATACTTCCAAGTGATACACCATATACCCGTTTCGTAGTTTATTAATTATCTTTGCGAGCATTTTTGTTTAGGATCGGGCTTGAACCGACGACCTAAGGATTTTCAGTCCTTCACTCTACCAACTGAGCTACCTAAACTTTTTTCTCTTCAAGTTGGACTTGAACCAACGGCTTTATGGTTAACAGCCATATGCTCTACCAACTGAGCTATTGAAGAAAGCTAAAGAGGGATTTGAACCCTCATTTCCGGGTTTGCAACCCAACGCATTAAACCGTTATACTATCTAGCCAAGGCGGGCGAGGGGATTTGAACCCCCGTCTTCCAGAGCCACAAACTGACACTCTAACCAACTGAGTTACACTCGCCCATCTATTTGCGACTTATCGGACTTGAACCGATACTCTTTAAATAGAAACAGATTTTAAGTCTGACGTGTCTACCAATTTCACCAAAGTCGCAAAATAAATAGCGGAGAAGGGATTTGAACCCCTGGCATTTGGGATATGATTCCAACATTCTAACCACTGAATTACGCCGCCAATTTAATAAATATCTCTAAATTTTTATTTTTTTTACTGCTGGAGAATTTTGTCTTACAAAGCAAATAGAATTAAGAAAGCCATCATTAGAGCAAATAAGGCAATCGCTTCAGTTAAAGCGAAACCTAAAATTGCTATCCTAAATAACTCATCTTTCAGAGAAGGATTACGAGCGGTACCCAAAACAAGAGCACCGAATACGGTTCCAATACCCACACCTGCTCCAGCTAAACCAATAGTAGCAAGACCAGCACCCAAAAGTTTAGCAGCTTGAACTAACATTTTGAAGGGTTGAATTCTAAAAAAAAAAACGATACGCTTATGTTTGAGAGCAGAGAGTTTCGAACTCCCGACTTCGTGCTTGTAAGGCACACACTCTACCACTGAGTTATACTCTCTATAGGAAAGTAACACAGAAAAAAAATTAAGTATGGTAAATATAACTAATTTACCTAGAAAAAATGACTACTATAGCAAAAGATAAAATTATAAAAGAAACATAATTATACTGCATTGCTCTGTCATGTTCTTCACGTCTTTGTACAGAGTTTCCTTTCAACTCTAATAACAAATCGTTGCTGAATTTGTTAAGCTTTTCGACCTCAGCAAGGTGCTGTTCTTCTAAAATTTTTATTTCGAGAAGCAACTTTTGAATCTCCTGATTTGACGTTTCTTTTAAGGCAGCTAAAGATTCTACTAATATAGAAATTTCTCCTAAGAGAAAAATAAAAAAATAATTAACCCCAGATATGCTAAATTGTATCTACCATTCTCATAAATGTACATTCGAAAAAGACGGGACTTGAACCCGCGACCATTGGCATGACAAGCCAACACTCTACCAACTGAGTTACTTTTTCTAAAAATAAAGCGTTTATACTTTATAATATTTTGGAGATAAAGAGGCTCGAACTCTTGACTTTACGTATGCAAAACGTACACTCTACCAACTGAGTTATACCCCCCTTTTTTTTTAATAACATAAATAATAAACCTGTTAAAATTTAAGAATATTATAAATTAAATTTTATAAAGGAAAAAGCCTAGTCGATACACAGGCATATTGTTAGTACGTGTAGTTATCATATCAAAGAACGCATTATTTTAAATAATTAGATTAAAAATAAATAGTACAATTATGATATGAGACATATACGTACGCATTTTAAACGCATACTAAAGAAAAAATTGGGCGTATTGGGAGTTGAACCCAAGACCCTCGGATTAAAAGTCCACCACTCTAACCAACTGAGCTATACGCCCTTAAATATTTTAAGGTATTAGTACGGGTCAGCTGAAAACTTTACAGCTCTTACACCCCCCGCCTATCAAAGTGGTAATCTTCCACTACCTTATGAAAACTTTACTTGAGGTGAGTTTCTCGCCTAGTGGTCGATTATCTCTTCTCGATGTAGCTACCCGGCGTTGCCCCTGCGGGAACAACCGGAACACAAGGGATCGAGTTTTCCCGGTCCTCTCGTACTAAGGTCTAGTCCTCGGAATTTTCAAACACCCACAGAAGATAGGGACCAAACTGTCTCACGACGTTCTAAACCCAACTCACGTACCACTTTCGTCGGCGAACAGCCGAACCCTTGGAACCTTTTCCAGCTCCAGGATGTGATGAGTCGACATCGAGGTGCCAAACGAACCCGTCGATAGGGGCTCTAGAGGATCATTAGCCTGTTATCCCCGGCGTACCTTTTATCCATTGCGCGATGGCCTGTCCACAAAGAACCACCGGATCACTATGACCAACTTACGTTCCTGCTCGAAATGTATTTCTCACAGTCAAGCAGGCTTTTGCCATTATACTCGATTCCCCTTATAAGGAGATGAGCCTACCTTTGTATGCCTCCGTTACTCTTTAGGAGGCGACCGCCCCAGTCAAACTACCCGGCAAACACTGTCCCTTAGTTAGTAAATCAACAGATCTTTGGGTGGTATTTCACTGATGCCTCGTCAGTCTCTGACGAGAAAGAGTCAAAAGCTCCCACCTATTCTACACTTAAGTCTTTGAGTTACAATATTTGCTTATAGTAAAGGTGCACGGGGTCTTTCCGTCCAGCTGTGGAATGGTCGCATCTTCACGACCTATGTAATTTCACTGAGTCCCTGTTGGAGACAGCGGGGAAGTCGTTACACCATTCATGCGGGTCGGAACTTACCCGACAAGGAATTTCGCTACCTTAGGACCGTCATAGTTACAGCCGCCGTTTACCGGGGTTTGACCTCAACGCGTAAACATCAAAGCTTTACCTACCGGCACCGGGCAGGTGTCAGTCCCTATACATCCTCTTGCGAGTTAGCAGAGACCTGTGTTTTTAATAAACAGTCGCCACCCCCGATTTTGTGCCAAAGATAAGAGCTTGCGCTATATATCTTTACTCCTTATTCCGAAGTTACAGAGTCATTTTGCCGAGTTCCTTCAACAGGGTTATCTCAAGGCCTTAGTGTACTCCACCCGTCCACCTGTGGCGGTTTAAGGTACGGTTATTAATTAGATGCCTTTTTCTTGGAAAAAGTTGTTCACTTTTAACATACTTTAAAAATAAATTTAATTTTTCGTCAGCAATCTTTAACAGTTTAATCTTACCCATTACTACAAGCTTTGGCTTTATAGCTTAGGGACCGTTTTAATATGAAATAAAAATTTCTCACGACCCAGCTTTACTTAAGGTCGAAAACCTTGGACTTACGGCCACAATGTTTTATTTTCATTGTTTTATGCTACTCATGCAAGTATTCTCACTTCCGATGTCTTCATTTTAACTTACGATAAAACTTTTACAACCTACGGAAAGTTCTGCTACCACAAATTAATAATTTATGATATTAATTTGTTTGAAGCTTCGGTAATAGTTTTAAGCCCTCAAAATTGGCGGGACTTTTACTCTAGGTCAGTGAGCTGTTACGCTGTCTTTAAAGAATGGCTGCTTCCAAGCCTACCTCCTGACGGTCTCAGAGCAAATATCACCTTTACCACTGAAACTATTTTATGGACCTTAGCCTACAATCTGGGCTGTTTCCCTCTTGAGTATGAATCTTCGCATACATACTCTGTCTGCCTTAAATGAAAAAACCGTATTCGGAGTTTGCTAAAGTTCGGTAAGAGATAAACTCCCCCTTACTTACACAGTGCTCTACCCCGGATTATCTATTTAAGACGCTCTACTTCAATAGATTTCGCAGAAATCCAGCTATCACCGACTTTGATTGGCCTTTCACCCCTAAACTCAAGTCATCCCAGTATTTTGCCACATACACGGGTTCGGCCCTCCAAAGAGTGTTGCCACTACAATATCAGCCTGCTCAAGCTTAGATCAGCCGGTTTCGGGTACTTAACAAAAGACTTTTAATCGCCAAAAAGACTCGATTTCTCTTCGCCTTCACTTTTTTTAGTTTAAGCTTGCCCATTATTAAGATTCACTTGCCCATTATACAAAAGGTATGCCGTTGCTTTAAAGGCTTCGACTCAAATATGGAGTTTCAGGATCTTTGCAATGTCGCAACTTCTTTTTCACCTTTCCCTCACGGTACTTGTTCACTATCGGTAAGAAAAACAACTCTAGGCTTTGAGGGTGGTCCCCCAATACTCGGATAAGGTAAACTTGCCTTGTCCTACCTACACGAAAAAAAAAAGTTATTACAGGACTAACACCTTCTACGGTAGAAATTTTGTTTCTTTTCACTCTTTTATGTTTGATTTATGTCTCAAACAGTTAAATTTTTCGTTTTGCCTTTTTATCGGTTTCGCTCACCACTACTAACGACATCTCGGTTGATTTGGTCTACAGGGTACTGAGATGTTTCACTTCCCCTTGATACTGCAAAAGCAGTGGGCTTTATAGCCCCGGTTTCCCATACTAGAGTGGTTGGCGTCACAGGTTTTCCTCGTGCCAACGCTTTCATGATTATTCACGCCTATATTTTTCTTCCAAGGCATTCACTCCATACTATTTTAATATATTA